TATTTTGGCGTACTAAATATAATCTGTCCCTCTATGTGGGGGGATTAATTACTTAGGCGATAGCTAGGACAACTGATGGGTCCTGGAGTATTAGGTCAATTTTGCTATAAATATGGGGGATTTAGTAGATTTAAAGCTTATATTTTATTGTAAAAATTTAAGGAGGCTATTTTATTAAACATATAGAGTTTAGGGGTATAAGGAGGGGGTTGGGGCTTAGTTTTGTCTGAGCCAGTTGACCCAATATTTGGACTGTTTATTAGAGGGCCTAATAGGGGCAAAAGTTGCATTATATACCCTATCAAGGTATCCCTTTTAATCAGGCACCCTATTTCTTATATTTTATGTTAAATTCGTCTCTGATAACATTAGTCGCATACAGGAAAAGCGCGCAACGCGCTGCATGTTGTGCACTAGGAAAGTGCCAAGAGGGGGGATAAAAATAAAGCGTACTATTTAAGATTATAAAATGCACAAATTTGGGAAATTTGGTAAAAAAAAATAGGCCAGGAATAGGCCCCTAAAGCTTTAAATTCAACTAAAATGGGGTGTTTTGTAGAGTTTTGGGCTTTGGCGATTTCCTGGCATATAATAGTTTAACCTATATATGTGTCTTTATTATATATTAAATTATAATAAATTTATTAATATATAGAAAATATTCATTAATAAGTGAAGTAGGATGGATAATATTAAGTGTTTAATGCTTTAATTTTGAATAAATATATAATGAAAGGTTTTAATTTTAATACCTCTGATTTATTCATGTATAAGTCCTATAAGAATAATATTTGATTTAGAAAAAAAAAGAAAAAATTAAAAGGAAAAATTAATAAGAGTTCAATTGCAATAATAATTTTATTCTTTTTATTATTAACGCTTTTATATACATATATATATTAATAAATTATTTATTAATTAATAGATCTATGTATATATTAGTATATAAATAATTTATATATAAATATTTTTATTATATATACATACATATATAATATATGTCTATATATATATAAATAATTTATATATCTATCTATATTTATATATACTCATATATATATATATAAATTATTTATATATTAATACATATAATATATGGATGTATATATAAAATATTTATTATTGATTTATATATACTCTATATTAATTAAACTTATACTAAGTATATATTAATAAATTATTTATATAAGAGCTTTAATAATAAAAAAAAAAAAAAAACTCCCTTGTTTCTCTAATTAAGATACTTTTGATATGATTAAAAATATTAATCTAGTAAATAAAAGATTGAGTAGTGATTTATAGGTATTATAGATACATAAATAATATGATGTTATCACTATTGCATTATCTTAAAATGTGCAAAAAATGGAGGTTTTTTGGGGTAAATAGAAAATTGCGGAGTAAAATAAAAAGTTGATTTTAGGCTAATTTTGATGTTTTATACTTTGATTTTGAACCAAAAATTTTAGTAAATAGGATTCATTTAATTGGTGTAAAATGGGTCCTAACTAAAGTTCAGGTGAGATTTTGGGAGGAATTTGTACTAAATTAAGTTAACTTATAGAAAAGGGGGAGTGCTAGTTTTCGTTTTAACTATATTTAGTACGGATTAATAAAAGTTAATGTAATTTAGGCTATAAATTTGGGTTTAGTATAGGGGGGTTTTCTAGGGGATGAAGCTTGTAATTTTAAAAATTATAGCCAAATATTGAGGAGTAATTTTGCCTTGGCGGGGCAGGTTTATTTTTTGGGGGATTTTTTACTAGCGTAATCAAGGGCGTAAATTGGGGCTTGAGCAATCTTATTAAATGTAAGGGGTACTAATTAGGATGTCATCTCAAAAAGTATTTTCAAAAAGTGCCTTGGCTCTTTATTTTTGTTTATTTTTGTCTTTCATGTAAGTTTTTTCGCGAGCGAAAAACTTTTTAATAGAAAACGCTATAGAGTGCAGTGAATAATTTTATTATTTCAGGATTCTGAGAAATAGCAAATTTTAAAAGTGCAAACAAAATTTGTGCCAGCAGTTGCGGTTATACAGATTGCGCAATAAAAAGTTTTTGGATATGGTTAATTTTTATTTTGGGTGGAAAAATAAATTTATTAAGTGAAATTTTAAATTTTATTAGGGTTGGATAATATTTTATGATGCCAGGAAATTTTAAATTTAAACTAGGATTAGATACCCTATTATTGAAATGTAAATTTGTGATCCTTATTAGTAGTTGTTATTTTCTTGAAAATAAAAAAGAATGGCGGTACCTTAGTCTGTTCAGAGGAACCTGTCCTGTAATTGATAGCCCACGATTATATATACTTGGATTATTAGTTTATATATCGCCGTGGTTGAGTATCTTATTAGAGTGAATGCTTTTAATTTTTAAAAAAATTATTTCAGGTCAAGATGTAGTTTATATTTAAGTAGAGATGGGTTACGGTTTTGTAGTTAGATTTAGAATTTTAAATTTTATTGAAATTGGATTTGATAGTAATTTTTTATATAATTGGGGAATGATTTAAGCTCTAGGGTATGCACATATCGCCCGTCGCTTTCGTATAAAATGAAATAAGTCGTAACAAAGTAGATGTACTGGAAAGTGCCTCTAGAAGACGGGCTGAAGCTTTATAGAAGTGTTTTAGTTACATTAAAAGGATTGCTGGTTCCAGCATAGTCTGATGGTAATGGGTTATTTATTTTTTTTTGTGTGTGAAATTTAAGTGAAGTGATTTTTGTTTTATTAATTATAATGAATAAATTTATTTTTATAATAGGTTATTAGTACTGTGGGGGAAACTTTGTTTTATAGTTAAAGAAGACTTTTTTTGTTGTACCTTGGGTATCAGGGTTGGTTTATTAATTTCTAATTATTTAGGTTTCTCGAGTTTAGAAGAGTTGCAGGGCTATAATTTTTATTGTTGAATAAATATTATAAATAGTCTTATAATGCTGAAGTGAAACGTTATTCGATTCTATTTATATCTAGTTTCTTAAGAAATAAATTTAATTTAATTTTTATTTAGTAAATTTTTATTGTTTAATTTAATACTGATAAAATTTTAAGGTGAAAGGGATGAGCTTTTTATCTTATTTATAAAACAAGGGTTTTATTTATAGAAGTAGGATTGATAGTTTTTATCTTTAATAGTGTGTTGCTACTAACTAGGGTTAGTTAATATTTTTATTTGTTTATGTTTTTTATTAAGGAGAGGGCTTAGATTTTTTTTGTTTCGTTATAGTGATTAAATTAGTAAAGTATTTATATTTTTGTTATTGTTATAAGTGAAAGACAAAAATAAGGAATTCGGCAAATATAGTTTTCTACCTGTTTATTAAAAACATGGCTTTTTGTATGTATTATAAGGTCTGGCCTGCCCAATGAGGTTTGTTTAATGGCTGCGGTATTTTGACCGTACAAAGGTAGCATAATCATTAGTTTTTTAATTGAAAGCTTGTATGAAGGGTTGGATGAGAAAAGAGCTGTCTCTATTTTGACTTTTTTGAACTTTATTTTTGAGTAAAAAAGCTTAAATTTTTAATGAAGACGAGAAGACCCTATAGAGTTTTAGGATTTATTGATATTGGTATAATAGTATTTATTTTCTTTTATTTTATATCTTTTGATTGGGGTGATTAAAAAATTTTTTAAACTTTTTGTTTATTTTTACATACATATATGATTATAGGATCCTTGGTTTGGATTATAAGAATAAATTACCTTAGGGATAACAGCGTTATTTTTTTTGAGAGTTCTTATCGAAAAAAAAGTTTGCGACCTCGATGTTGGATTATAATTTTACTCTGGTGTAGAGGCTAGAGCTTTAGGTCTGTTCGACCTTTAAAATTTTACATGATCTGAGTTTAAACCGGTGTGAGCCAGGTTGGTTTCTATCTCTTTAAAGGTTTGATGCTTTAGTACGAAAGGACCGAGTATTAGTTTTATAAATGGTTATTGAATAATAGTAGTTATTTTGGCAGAAAAGTGTGATAGATTTAGGATCTTTTTATGTAGACAATTTAGCTACAAATAATATGGTACTAAAAGATATGATCTTATTTTTAATTACTTTGCTATTGTTGGTGATTTGTGTTTTGGTGGGTGTGGCATTTTTAACATTGCTGGAGCGTAAGGTTTTAGGGTATATTCATATTCGAAAGGGTCCTAATAAGGTTGGGTTTGTAGGCCTTTTACAGCCTTTTAGTGATGCCATTAAGTTGTTTTCTAAGGAGCAGACTTTTCCTACTTTTAGTAATTTATTTGTTTATTATTTTTCTCCTGTTATTAATTTTATTTTGGCCATTCTTTTATGAGCTTGTATGCCATTTTTTACTTTTAATTTGAGGTTTTCTTTTTCTTTATTGTTCGTTTTAAGTGTTTCTAGGTTGGGGGTTTATTCTGTAATATTGGCAGGCTGGTCTTCTAACTCAAATTATGCCTTGTTGGGGGGCCTTCGTTCTGTGGCTCAGATAATTTCTTATGAGGTGAGTATAATTCTTATTCTGCTATCTTTTTTATTTTTGGTTTTTGGCTTTAGTTTGAGGGGGTTTTGTAAATACCAAGAATATTCTTGGTTTTTGTTTTTACTTATACCAATGGCTATGATATTGTTTGTCTCGTTATTGGCTGAGACTAATCGGTCTCCATTTGATTTTGCTGAGGGGGAGTCCGAATTGGTTTCAGGCTTTAATGTGGAGTACAGAAGAGGAGGGTTTGCTATAATTTTTTTAGCTGAGTACGCTAGTATTTTGTTTATAAGTATAATAAGAGTGGTAATTTTTATGGGTGCTGATTTTATAAGGATTATATTTTTTTTTAAGGTAGGGGTATTGGGCGTGGCTTGAATTTGGGCTCGAGGGACCCTGCCTCGGTACCGTTATGATAAGCTTATGTATTTATCTTGAAAAAGTTATCTTCCAGTGTCTTTGGTATTTTTAATTTTTTATTTTAGGCTTGGGCTCAGTGTTTTGTTTGTTACGTAGATTTTATTTGTGGCTGGGGGATAGCCTATCCCCCTTTTTGTTAACTAATTTTTTTTAGTACAAACCAGTAGAGGGGTTTACCTCTATTTCACGCTTTCAAGGCGTGCGTCTGTTCAGACTCATTGGTTTGGGCTATCTTTTAAATATAGCGTAGTCCCATAATTTTATAGTTATTGGGTTAAGCACAAAGTACCTAAAATAGGCGATTGTCAGGAGTTGACTTGTTAAAATATAGGGTTCTTCTACTGGACGCGCTCCGGCTCAGGTTAAAAGGATAATAATGGACAGGAGTGTTCAGAATATGAATTTGTTTAATGGGTAAAATTGTGTACTTTGGAATTTTTGTGAGTTAGTAAAAGGCAGGATGTATAGGATAGCAATTGAGGCTACAAGGGCGAGGACTCCCCCTAATTTATTAGGGATTGATCGAAGGATGGCGTATGCAAAAAGGAAGTATCATTCTGGTTGAATATGGATTGGGGTTACTAGTGGGTTGGCAGGTGTAAAGTTATCAGGGTCTCCTAGAAGGAATGGGGCTTGCAGGGATAAAATTGATAAAGATATTATTACAATAAGGGCTCCTACTAAATCTTTTAGTGAAAAGTACGGGTGGAAGGGGATTTTGTCTATGTTTCTTGTAGTTCCTAGAGGGTTATTTGATCCTGTTTGGTGTAAGAAGAGTAAGTGGACTATTACAAATGCGGCTACGATGAACGGTAGTAGGAAGTGGAAGGCAAAGAATCGTGTTAAAGTTGCGTTATCTACTGCAAATCCCCCTCAAACTCACTGAACAATTGATGTTCCTAAGTATGGGATGGCAGAGACTAGGTTTGTGATCACTGTTGCTCCCCAAAATGATATTTGTCCTCAGGGCAGCACATAGCCTAGGAAAGCGGTTGCTATAACTAGAAAGAAAATAGTTACTCCTGATATTCAGGTTTCTTTTAGGTGGTAGGACCCAAAGTATATCCCACGTCCGATATGTCTGTATAGACAGATAAAAAAGAATGAAGCCCCATTAGCGTGTAATACACGGATTAATCACCCATAGTTTACATCGCGTGAGATGTGGGCCACTCTATTAAAGGCTATTTCAATATTAGGGCAATAATGTATTGCTAGGAAGATTCCTGTGAGGATTTGGATAACTAAGCATAGCCCTAAAAGTCTTCCGAAGTTTCATATGGTTGTAATGTTTCTTGGGGTGGGCAGACCAATGAAAGATGAGTCTAATAGACTGTATAGAGGTGATTTTTTGATTTGTTTTATCATTTATTTTTGTCGTAAAGGTCCTATTTTTTTGGCGGTGATTTTTACTACAGCAATAAGAGTTAGTAATATGTATATTATTAGTATAATAGAGAGGGCTCAGTTCGGTCAGCTAAAGAATTTATTTAGTGTGCATAAAAATATACTATTTTCTGATTCCGTTAATTGTAATTTTATAATGTAAGGGGATGCTATAAATTTGTCTAATAGAAATACTAGTGCTAGGGCTGAAATCCCTCTTGCTGTGTATATCAGTACTGTTTTATTGGGCAGTTTAAATTTTTCATTAGATGCGATGCTTGTTATGTATATAAATATTACTAATATGCCTCCAATTAAAATTAAAAATAATAGGTATCTAAATCAAAAGTTGTAAAATAAGGTCCCTGAGATTAAGGCGATTAAGGCGGTTTGTGCCAATAACCCGCCCCCGAGTGCTAGGGGGTGGTTTAAGAAAATAAGTAGTAGGGTGAGCAATCATCTTAGGGTGGTCATTATTAGTATATCAGGAAATAGTTTATTAAAATATTAGTTTTGGAGGCTAAAGATGGTGTTGTTACTTTTTCTGATGTTGTAAAAGACGTAGTCTTATCATTGGTTTACAAGACCAATATTTTATCTTAAACTATTAAAACAATGCTAATATATATACAGTCTTATTTTTTTGTCTGGATGGTGTTTTCTAGTGCGTTTATTTTTGTGTTAAAGTATAAACATTTCCTTATTATATTATTAAGGCTTGAGTTAATAGTTTTAGGGTTGTTTGTTTTGTTATTTATATATTTTACTCAAGGGGTGTCTGAATACTTTATCTCTATGGTTTATTTATCATTGAGGGTGTGTGAGGGGGCCCTAGGCCTCTCTTTGTTGGTTTTAATGATTCGTACACATGGGGGGGATATGCTTGCGTTATTTGATAATTTATGGTAATAATAATATTTTTTTTATTAGCCTTAATTTTTTTGTCTTTTTGCTTAGATTTTTGGGGGGTCCTGTTTTCTTTGTTTGTGTGTATATTTATTATGTGTATGAAACCTGGGATAGTCTTTTTCTCTGGAGTGTCTTTTGGGCTGGGGGTCGATTTTCTTTCTTATTCTTTAAGTTGTTTAAGGGTGTGAATTTGTCTGCTTATAATTTTAGCAAGATTGGGGGTTAGTCGCGACTCTTTTTATAGGAGACTATTTATTTTATCAGTGTTAATTTTGCTTAGTACTCTAATTGTTGCTTTTTTTTCTTTAAATCTTTTTGTGTTCTATATTTTTTTTGAGACTGGGTTGGTGATAACTTTAATTTTAATCTTAGGATGAGGGGGCCAACCTGAGCGTATTTCAGCGGGTGTCTATCTTTTATTTTACACTCTAGTGGTTTCTTTGCCTATAATAATTTCTATATTTTATTTGTATTATTATAATGGGTCTCTAGATTATTATTTTTTTAATGTTGTTAATGGGGTGGCTTTGTATTTTTGTTTAAATTTAGTGTTTTTTGTTAAAATTCCTATATATTTTATTCATTTATGGCTCCCAAAGGCTCATGTTGAGGCCCCAATTTCAGGCTCTATAATTTTAGCGGGGGTTATGCTTAAGCTTGGGGGATACGGAGTTCTTCGCACAATAAAGTTGTTTTTAGGGTTGGGCCTTTCTCTCAATTTAGGGTTTATTGTTATTTCTATTTTAGGGGGGGTAGCTATTTCTATGGTTTGTTTACGTCAGAGAGACCTTAAAATATTGATTGCCTATTCTTCTGTGTCCCATATAGGGATAGCTTTAGCAGGGGCCCTTACTATGAATCTGTGGGGATTTTGGGGCAGGCTGGTGCTTATATTAGCTCACGGGCTTAGCTCATCTGGGCTTTTTTGTATAGCAAATTTGTCTTATGAGCGGTCCCATAGGCGTAGGCTCTACCTCAATAAAGGTCTTATGAATTTAATGCCTAGGCTATCTCTTTGGTGGTTTTTACTTAGTTCTTCTAATATAGCAGCTCCACCTTCTCTAAATTTAATAGGGGAGGTTGTGCTTATTTGTTCTTTGATCACTTACAGTAAGTTTTTGTCTTTTTGTTTGTTTTTTTTAGTGTTTTATAGGGCTGCTTACTCTCTTTTTTTGTATTCTTACACTCAGCACGGGGCCCTTGCTTCTAGCTCTTATTCTTTGAGGAGGGTTGGGGTCCGTGAATATTATTTGGTTTTTTTACATTGAGTTCCTTTAAATTTGTTGTTCTTAAAGTCTGAGGGCCTTATTTTCTGGGTTTAGCTAAAGTAGTTTAAAGTTAGAATATTAGTTTGTGGGATTAATGGTATAGTATTGTATGTATCTTTAGCAATAAGACTTTGTTTAAATTATTTTTCTTTGTTGTTGCTTATTGCTTTGGCCTTATTTTTTTTTAGGATGTATCTTTTGATATTTGGGCTTGATTTTGTGTTTGAGTTTAATTTATTAAATTTGTCTTCTAGTTCTTTAATTAGAATACTTTATGTAGATTGGGTTTCTCTGCTTTTTATAAGGTTTGTGCTTTATATTTCTTCCTTGATTATAAATTATAGGTCTGAGTATATGGGAGGGGACCCTAATTTAAAGCGGTTTATTTATCTTGTACTTCTTTTTGTGTTTTCTATGATGATAATAATTTTGGGCCTAAATTTGGTTTCAATTTTGTTAGGCTGGGATGGTCTTGGCCTAGTTTCTTATGTTTTAGTGATTTATTATCAAAATGTAAAATCTTATAATGCTGGTATGTTAACTGCATTGTCTAATCGTGTGGGGGATGCCGCGTTATTGATGAGAATTGCGTGGATAAGTTCGTTAGGTAGGTGAAATTTTCCTTTTTATTTATATTGGGACTCTCCTATTATAGGGGTGGTTTTTATATTTTGTGTGTTGGCAGCGTTCACTAAGAGTGCTCAGATTCCTTTTTCTTCCTGGCTCCCAGCCGCGATGGCCGCTCCTACACCGGTATCTGCATTAGTTCATTCGTCTACTCTGGTTACTGCTGGGGTGTACCTGCTTATCCGAATAAGTCCAGGGTTTAGTGATTCTTTAATAAGGGTGCTTTTATTTTTTTCCCTGTTTACTATATTTATAGCCGGTGCCGGGGCTAATTTTGAGTATGATTTAAAAAAAATTATTGCTCTCTCTACTCTTAGCCAGCTAGGTATAATGCTTACTATTTTATCGTTAGGTGGGCAGGATTTAGCATTTTTTCACTTGCTTACCCATGCTCTTTTTAAGGCTTTGTTATTCATATGTGCGGGGGTCATTATTCACAGGTTTGGAGATATCCAGGACATCCGATGCATGGGTGGGTTGATCAAGGTGTTACCAGTGACTTGTATTTGCATAAATATTAGTAATTTTGCATTATGTGGGGTTCCGTTTTTGTCTGGGTTTTATAGAAAGGATATAATTGCAGAGGTCCTATCAATGGAGGTGTTAAGGATTTTTATTTACTTAGTATTTTATGTGTCTATTGGACTTACTGTTTCTTACTCTGTTCGTCTGTCTTACTATATTTTTTATGGGGATTTTAATACTCCTAGAGTTTATAGGCTGGGGTGTCAATACAATAAAACTATAATTAAGAGTATAGTAGGCCTAATTTTTATAGTAGTTTTTATAGGTAGGGCACTGTCGTGGGGGTTGTTTTCAACCCCCTATTTTATTATTTTGCCATTTTTGATGAAGGTGATGACTTTAGTGTTTATTTTTATTGGGTTAGGCCTGGGGGTCGAGATTGTTGTGACTGGTTATAGTGGGTATAGATGAACTTTTAAATTCTTTGCAGTAACAGTATTTTTTTCTAGGATATGGCATTTACCTGTCTTATCTACTTCTGGGGCAGTAAAGCCATTTTTAGGTTCGGGCAAGGTTTCTTTTACCCGAGGTGATCATGGTTGGCTTGAGTATTATGGCAGGGCCGGGCTTTTTGCAGTTACTAAGATGGTAGTTAAAAGGGCACAGGCCTTGTCTGTTAATCATATTAAGATTTTTTTATTTACGTTCTTGGTTCTTATCCTATGCCTTACAATTGTTTATTTAGATAGCTTAAATTAAAGCCTAGTATTGAAGATACTATTATAGTGGTGACCACTTCTAAGTGTTACTCGCAAGGGGCTAACTCCTAACTTAGCGCTGAAAGTGCTATATTTTTTAAACTATGCGGGCAGACATATAAACAGTGTTTCACTGCTTAGAAAGAAAGTTAGAAGCTTTTTTCTCTATAAAGGTATGTCTTTAATTGGGGGGGGGGTCCAATGACACCATTAACAGTGGTGTACCTCTTTTTGGTTTCAATTAAAAACAAGGGCGGTGGTGGCCTGTCTTTTAGGTCGAAATTAAATGCAATTTATTGCTTCTTGTTTTAAGATAAATTGGTATTCCAGTATTTTTTAAATGCAACTTAAATGTTTTAATTAAACTACTATCCTTATTTTATTCAGTCTAAAGCTCCTTGCTTTCTTTCATGATAGATTCCAAATAGTAAAATTATGATGAATCTTGTGGTTACTGAGGATAGTGTTATAATATTGGTTGTTTTTATAATTAGAATTAGGGGCAGGAAGAGGGTTAATTCTACGTCAAAGATTACAAAAATAATGGCGATTAAAAAAAATTGTAGAGAGAACGGTATTCGTGCTGAGTTTTTAGGGTCGAATCCGCATTCGAATGCGGACATTTTTTCTCGATCATGGAATGTTTTTTTTGATACTATGTTTAATAGTAAGATTATTACTATGCCAATTAGTGATGCTATGGTTGCGGATAGAATGATTATTTTCGTTACTTAAACTAGGGGAGTTCTAGATTTTTTGGTTGGAAGCCTAATATAATTATTATATTATTTAAGTAGTTTGTTAATTATCTACCTCATCAGTATATTAGTAGATATAGGCATAATCAAACTACGTCTACAAAGTGCCAGTATCATGCAGCTGCTTCGAATCCAAAGTGGTGGATTGATGAAAAGTGATTTTTAATTAAACGTGTGAAGCAAACTAGTAGGAAGGTTGACCCAATAATTACGTGTATTCCATGTAGCCCTGTTGTTATAAAAAAGGTTGTTCCGTAGGCTCTGTCTGAGATAGAAAATGGGGCCTCAATGTACTCAAATGCTTGTAGTACGGTAAAGTAAAATCCTAGGGTCACTGTTAGAAGTAGGCCTTGGAATGTTTGTGAGTGGTTGTTTTCTATAAGGCTATGGTGGGCTCATGTAATAGTTAGTCCTGAGGTTAATAGAATTAATGTGTTTAATAGCGGGATTTCTAGTGGGTTAAATGGGCTGATACCTTTTGGGGGTCAGTTTAATCCTAGTTCTATTCTTGGGGTTAATCTTGCGTGGAAGAATGCCCAGAAGAAGGCGATGAAGAAGAAGATTTCTGAGACAATAAATAGGATTATACCCCATCGTAGCCCTTTTCTTACTTTTATAGTGTGTAATCCTTGGAAGGTTCTTTCTCGGGAGATGTCTCGTCATCATTGAAATATAATGATTGAGTTAGTTGTTAATCCTAGAAATAGCAGTTCGTGTCTGGTGAAGTGGAATCTTTTAATAATTCCTATTAGTAGGATAAAGGTTCTAAGGGAACCTAATAGGGGTCATGGACTTTGGTCCACTAAGTGGAACGGGTGATTTTTGTGCATTAGTTTGTTTCTCTAGAGTATAGGGTTGTTAGTACAGAGAATACATATGCTTGGATCAGTCTTACTGCGGATTCTAGTATTAGGAGTAGGGTTTGTGCAATTACAAGAACCCTTAATAGGGGGATAGTTAGTCTTGTCCCTGCGTTTCCTATTAAAGTTAAGAGAAGGTGTCCTGCGATTATATTTGCTGTTAGTCGGATTGCGAGAGTTCCTGGTCGAATGATGTTTCTAATAGTCTCAATAATTACGAGAAATGGTAGAAGGGCTCTTGGGGCTCCTTGGGGTACTAGGTGTGCGAATATATGTGTGGTGTTTATTACCCATCCGTATATCATGAACCTTAATCATAGGGGTAATCTTAAAGTTAAGGTGAATCTTATGTGCCTTGATGATGTGAAGATGTAGGGGAATAGGCCAAGAAAATTATTTAATATAATTGAAGTGAATAGCCCAGTAAAAATTAGGGTTGTTCCTTTAAAGTTGTCTGATTTTACTAGGATTTTTAATTCTGAGTGTATTGTGCCTAGTAAAGATGCTCATATCATGTTTCATCGTGAGGGTACTAATCAGTATATTGGTCTTATAGCTAAGATTAACAGGGTTGATCTTAGCCAGTTTAAGGAAAAAATATTTGTAGAAGGGTCAAAAGAGGAAAAAAGATTTGCTATCATTTTCAATTAATTAAGGATTTTTGGGCCTTTGGTGTTGATGTTTTAGGTTTGTAAGAAAAAATATAATAGTTAATAGCTACGGAGATTATTAATAGAACGGAGAAGTATACTAGGAGGGAGGTTCATCTTAGTGGGGCTATTTGTGGGATTAAAAATTATTGTTTTATTTCAATGATTTTAGCTTGACAAGCTAGTGTTATTTTTTAACTAAATTTTTTCATTAGAAGTAGGTGCTATAGGCTACTATGGGGTGGTTTAAGAGACCAGTGCTTGCTTTCAGCCATCTAATGAATTAGCTGAATTAATTCATTTTAAGAAGTCTGTTGGGGCAATTCTTTCAATTACGATAGGTATGAATCTGTGATTTGCTCCACAAATTTCAGAGCATTGGCCATAGTACAGACCTGTGCGGTTGATATTAAAGTTTGCCTGGTTTAGTCGTCCAGGGGTTCCGTCAATTTTTACTCCTAGTGCAGGGACGGTTCATGAGTGAATTACGTCTGCTGATGTAACGAGTATGCGGATTTGGGTGTTGAATGGAATTACTATTCGGTTGTTTACGTCAAGAAGTCGAAAGCTTGATTTGGATAGATCTGTGGTTGGTAATATATAGGAGTCTAGTTCAATTTTTTTGTAGTCTGAGTATTCATAGGATCAGTATCATTGATGGGCGATGCTTTTGATCGTAATTATGGGGTTGTGGGTTTCGTCTAGAATATATAGTAATCGTAGGGATGGCAGGGCGATAAATACTAGGACTACTGCGGGTAGAATGGTTCAGATTGTTTCAATGAGTTGCCCTTCTAGTAGATACCGGTGGATGAATTTGTTAAATAATATTGATACTAGTATTTGTCTGACTAGGATTGTAATAATAACTAGAATTAATAGGGTGTGGTCATGAAAGAATGTAAGTTGCTCTATTAAAGGGCAGGCCCTATCTTGTAGCATTAATGTTTTTCAGGTTGCGATTTCTAAAAAAAGATTTTACTTTATGGTTGAAGCTTAAGTTCAGTGCACTTTTCTGCCATATTAGAAATTATTTGTTGTGATTGCAGGTAGTTCTGCATATCTATGCTCGGCAGGCGGAAGCCATTGTATTCATTCAATTGATGATGGTGAGTTTAGAGCTGACACGGAGTATCGCTTTGTTACAAATCTTTCTCAGATGATGAAAATAAAGAAAAAGATTCTTATTAAGGATACTATTCTTCCTAGGGATGAGGTTATGTTTCATAACAGGTATGCATCTGGGTAGTCTGAGTATCGGCGGGGCATCCCTCTTAGTCCTAAGAAGTGTTGAGGGAAGAATGTTAGGTTGACTCCTGTGAATATAGTAAAGAACTGGATCTTAAGGAGGGTTGAATTTATAGTTAATCCTGTGAATAATGGGTATCATTGTACGATTCCTGCTAGGATGGCAAATACGGCTCCTATTGAAAGGACGTAGTGAAAATGTGCAACTACATAGTAGGTGTCGTGTAGGATAATATCTACAGATGAGTTTGCTAGTACCACCCCTGTTAATCCTCCTATTGTGAATAGGAAGATGAACCCTAGGGATCATAGGGCTGATGGTCTATACGAGATTTGGGCTCCATGGTATGTTGCTAGTCACCTAAAAATTTTAATTCCAGTTGGGACTGCAATGATTATGGTTGCTGAGGTGAAGTAGGCTCGTGTGTCTACATCTATTCCTACTGTGAATATATGGTGGGCCCAAACTACGAATCCTAGTAGGCCAATAGCTGATATAGCGTAGATTATTCCTAGTACTCCGAAGGCCTCCTTTTTACCTCTTTCTTGGCTAATAATATGAGAAATTATTCCGAATCCAGGTAGAATTAGGATGTATACTTCAGGGTGTCCAAAGAATCAGAATAGATGTTGGTAAAGGATAGGGTCTCCTCCTCCTGCCGGGTCGAAAAATGATGTGTTTACGTTTCGGTCAGTCAGAAGTATTGTGATTGCTCCTGCGAGTACTGGGAGGGATAAAAGAAGCAGGATAGCTGTGATCTTTACAGCTCAGACAAAAAGTGGGAGTTGGTCTGGCTTTATTCCGTTAGGGTGTATATTGATTACTGTAGAGATGAAGTTAATAGCTCCTAGGATTGACGATACTCCTGCTATGTGTAACCTAAAAATGGCGAGGTCTACTGATGACCCTTCGTGGGATACGTTTGAAGACAGGGGTGGATATACCGTTCAGCCGGTCCCTGCCCCTTTGTCTACAATTCTTCTTATAATTAAAAAGGTTAGGGAGGGGGGTAGAAGCCAGAATCTTATGTTGTTAAGTCGCGGGAATGCTATGTCTGGGGCCCCTAGTATTAATGGGACGAGCCAATTTCCAAATCCTCCTATTATAATTGGTATGACTATGAAGAAAATTATGATAAAGGCGTGTGCGGTAACAATTGTGTTGTAAATTTGGTCGTCTCCAATTAGCCTTCCAGGTGTTCCAAGCTCTGTTCGAACTAGCATTCTTAGGGAGGTTCCGACTATTCCTGATCAGGCTCCAAAGATGAAGTATAGTGTTCCAATATCTTTATGATTAGTTGAGAATAATCATTTGTTCGGTAAAATGGCTGAGATTAAGGTAGTAGATTGTAAATCTATTTATGGTATTTTAATTGTACCTTTTACCAATGGCTGAGTAGTCAAATAATGATATTAAATTGCAAGTTTAAAGTTAAATTTAATTTTTTAGCTTAAGAATTAAAGGTATCCCCTTTATGTTTGACTTTGAAGGTCAAGAGTTTAATTAACTTAAATTCTTATAGTTCTGATATTACAATCGTTAGTATTAACCCTATTATTGATACTATTCTTAGCATATTTATTGACATTGTGATAATTTCTGTTTTTAGGTGTAGTGATTCGTCGGAGCTTAAAGTCAGGGTTGTGAAGGTGATTCGTAGGTAGATGAATAGGGAGAGGAGGGTTGTAATAATTAGTACAGTTGCTAGGTATATTAGGTTTACTCTAGAGAGGGCTGAAATTGTTAGTCATTTAGGTAAAAATCCTAAGAAAGGTGGGAGTCCCCCTAAGGATAAAAGTCTTATTAATAGTACTATTTTTGTATATTTTTTTGAGGGGGATAATTTTATTAGTTGGGGCAGGTAAAATATTTTGTTTTTATGTATTGTTAAGATGATTCCGGTGTTGATTAATGAGTAAACTACAAAGTAGGTTATTCATAGTGTTATTGACGTGATTCTTGCGGCTAGTATCCATCTGATGTGATTAATAGAAGAAAATGCTATAATTTTTCGTAAACAAATTTGGTTTAAGCCTAATAGTCCCCCTACTATTGAAGATACAATGATTGTTGCGTATATTAGGCTGTTTACAGTGTTTGAGTAAAATAGCAGGATTATTGGGGCGATTTTTTGTCACGTTAGGATGAGGAGGCAGGTCCCTCAGCTCACACCCGAGACTACCTCTGGCAGTCAAAAGTGAAGGGGGGCGGCCCCTATTTTTATTAAGAGGGATGCTCTTAGCAAAAGTGACGGTGCTATTTCTATGCTAAGGTTTTTAGTGTTAGAAAATATTAAGATTGAGAGTAGCATGATCATTGAGGCTATGGCTTGGGTGATGAAGTATTTAATAGTGGCCTCAGAAGCAAATTTATTTTTAAAGTTTTTTATTAGGGGCATTAAGGATAAGAGGTTAATTTCTAGGCCTATTCATGCTGAGAACCATGATATTGAGGAGATTGCTAGTACGGTCCCTGAGATTAGGGTGGATGAGAATACTAATTTGTAGAATTTAGTTATTAAAAAGGAAAGGAGTGTAGCCTTTATAAATGAGGTATGAACCCATTAGCTTATTTAGCTTACCTTTTTATGCTTAAGTATAGGATGTATAAAAGTTTTTGATACTTTAGGGGATAGTTTGAATCTATTAGGTGTAAGGGTATTTATTGTACTAAATTTTATTAGCTTTATGTAGGGAGGCTAGTGCCCCCCCTTTTATGTTGTACTAATATTTATTGGTTATTATAGGCCTGGCCTATTTATTTTACCTATTCCATTCTTTTGCTTAGATTTTTGGGCTGGTGAGTCCCATAATTCTTTGCATATTGAGGTTTCCGGTATCATTCGATTCTTTCTAGTGTTTTAAGCCTAAGTCCCAAATAGTGGGGGCTGTTTGTTTCGTTATTGGCTCATTTATTTTACCTACTCCATTCTTTTGCTTAGATTTTTGGGCTGGTGAGTCCCATAATTCTTTGCATATTGAGGTTTCCGGTATCATTCGATTCTTTCTAGTGTTTTAAGCCTGTCCCAAATAGTGGGGGCTGTTTGTTTCGTTATTGGCTCA